GGATCCCATGATCCTGAACCGATCTTACCTGGTATCGCAAATCCCAAGTTTGTCTATGAAGAGCGGATCTAATTGTATTAGTGTCTATAATTGATTTATTCTGTTTAATACTAATCGATAGGGCCTCATTGGTAAGTGCTACAAGATCTCGTGCATTGGAACCCATGGTTATGGACCCGAATCCGTTAGTATGGAACATTTTCTTTTCCAAGTGAAATCCCCTAGTATATGAAAGAGTGAAAAAGTGCTTTTGTTGTTGTGGAATAAGAAGCCTTCGTATCTTAATGCACGTATTTAATTTATTCGGAGCTATTAGAGCGGGATCCACTTTTTGGGGAATATGAGTCGAAGCAATAACAAGAATATTTCTAGTGGAACATCTTTCAGAGAGATGGTTCACTAATAGACCGAGGGATAAGTAATTCGACTCATTCACATCCAGATCATGAATGTTTGGAATCCATATTATGCAAGGAGACATTGCTTTTGCTAATTCGAATTGAAGGGTGATATAAAATCGGTCTATTTCCGGCATCATATCCATAGTTAGCGCATTCATCATAGTTAGCAGTTCCAGCTCCGTATCAAGGTCACGATCGATATCGTCACTAGCATCAATATCGTCACTATCATCAATAAGAAAACCTTTAGGCTTGTTATCCAGGAACTTGTTCAGAAATACCGTAATGAAAGGAACATAGGAGTTTGTCGCTAGGTATTTGACCAAATAGGATCGTCCAGTTCCTATAGAACCTATCACTAAAATCCCCCTAGAGGGGGATAAGGCTAAGCGGAGCGAAAAGGGTTTTCCATGAGATGGGAAATGAATCTTCTATAGGTAGGCTGACGTCCTTGAAGTCCTTTCTCTCCGAGGTGGCTTCATCTCGAGGATGGCTTTAGTGCAGGATCGACTTGTGTCTTTCCGCACAATGAATCCAAGAAACTTGTCCGAAGACAGCCCAAAGAAAGACTTTAACGGGTTCATCTTCAGGTTGTGCTGTCGTAACCTTTCGAAGACCGCTCGGAGGTGGGTCTCGGCTCTTGACTGCATTTTCGTCTTATGCAACATGTCCTTGAAGATCTTGGTCATGGCCCTCTGGGGCTTTGTCCGTACCATAACCAGAATTGGAAACGGATTCCACCCAAAAAAAAGCTTAGATATGAGGAAAGGAAAAGAAGAGCGCTTAGTGAGGAGACAGCACCGGAGAAAAGAAATTCTCGCAGCTAAGGAAGCACGTCAACTCCGAAAGGAAGCTCGCGAGAGGAAAAGAACCTATGATATTCATCCCAAGCCGATTGCTTCTCGAGAAGCACCCCCCACTCCCTTAGGCCGGTCTTGTCAGATATTCTGGGAATATCCGGGAGAGGAAGAATGAAAACCCACCTGGGTATCCCTATCCCGCCAGTGAGTGGACGCATCACAGCTAACCACCTGAAGTAAAGAGAATCGAAGCTCGCCCCCAAGGATGGAAGAGTCAATTATTAAGCTTTGCCAGAAGAGTTACACTCATCAAGTCAGTCACGTCAGGCATGACCAACCACTTCCTTAGCTGCTTCACAATCCCGGCAGCAGCAACTAACAAATATAGAAGCTCTCCAAAAGAACTTTCTATGGTCAGCATAAGAAAGGAAGAAGCTTCACCTAGTCAGCTGGGAAACTATATGCTCCCCCTCATTCCCTTCTCTGATCTATGTAACTATCTTCTTGGTGAGCTTTCTCCATGGGGTGGGCGTGGGCGCTAGCCACTCTCTATTTTCTGGGCACCAGTTGGAACAATTGAATTGCCACCTCGATAAACAAATAAACAATCGCTGTGAAAAAGGACATATGGATTAGAAAGGCCCGACTTGACTCTCTCCGTCCATGGCTCTGTTTGATGACAGTATTCTATTATTATAGTTTGGTGTTCAAGGACTGGACTCTTACCGCTTGTGGTCGGTCAGAACGTCTCTCTCAAAACTTAGATTAGCGCTCAGCATTCCCTGCAAAACTCCCTTGAACAGCTGAACGTCCAAACCCGATGAAGGCGAACCTGATCTCCCTTCGGGCACCCTTTCAGGCCCTTTGATTTCGAAAGACTAACCGTTGCTGGTCCTCCGCTTAGCCATTTCCTTTCTTTGGTCTCGATGTCCAAACCACCGCTCCTTGGCGTAAGACGTAGATCGCTCCGTTCTCTCCTCATTTTGATTTTGAATAGTTGAGTGGGTTGGTCCGGTGGAACAATGTTGTTCTTATAACTCAATACTGAAGCCTTCACTTCAAAAGGACTCTTATTCCCGAACGTGAGGACTGCAATTGCATGATGACCTTCCTTTCACTTTGAAATCACTACCAATTCGTTTGCCAGCATACGATTCTTTAGTTCTTTGCTTGTTCGTATTGGGAAGCAAGCAGATTTCCTATGGAAAGAAAGTGAGTCAGCGGGTGGGGTTGAGATTCAAAGGGCTTTTAAAACCTCTTCCTAGCTCTGTGGGAAGGTTTCCTGTTTGTGTGCCTAGGTTGAGGAATCGAATGTAGGGGGCAAAAAGAAAGAAGGGAAAGACCCCCTTCCCCTCCTGGTGGCTAGGCTAGTGCAACAGGCCAAGTCGGGAGCTACTAGGAGGTTTTGGATCAAGGATGGGCTCTTGATCACCAGAGGGAATTGCCTCTACGTGCCCAAGGTTGGAGACTTAAGGAAGGAGATCTTAAGGGAGTGCCATGCGGCTGGTCACCCACGGAGGACACTGGCCCTTATAGCACGAGGTGACTACTGGCCAAAGATGGAGGAAGAGGTTTCAGGGTATGTGAGAACTTGTCGTCTTTGTCAGCAGGACCTTGTGGAGCGAGCTAAACCAGCGGGTTGGAGCCATTGCCTATACACCAGAGAGACCGGGCAAGTGTATCCATGGATTTCATTGCAAGCTTGCCGGGAGGATGGACCACCTAGTAAAGGTTGTACTAGACATGAGTTCTCTGCCATCTTCACCCCAGCCCCTACTAACAGTACTGCAGAAGAAGCTGCAAGATGATTTGTAAAAGATGATGTAAAGTACTAGGGCATACCCCGGACCATCATCAGTGATAGGGACCCTAGGTTCACTGGGAGGTTCTGGACAGAAGTGTTCAAACTCCTAGGGTCCAAGCTCAACTTCTCCACAAGCTTCCACCTAAAGTACGAGCTTCGTCCTTAGCCCGGAACTCGTTCAACGCTAGAGAAGTAAGGATTCAGTCTCGCTTCATCGCTCGCTTGACTGAACTCGTTAGAAAAAGAGAGGCAAAAAAGGGATTCCCGGGTATAAGGAATATAGAGGGTTAGGATCACGAGACTTGAGGGAAAATGAAGAGGAATAAAGAACCTTATTAGGCTTAGGCTTACAGCAGGAACTCGAATAACACCGGACTATCTCGACGAAAAGGCCTGACAAGGGAAGGAGGTGAATACTCGAAAGCCAAAGATAGATCTATTTCGTCTCGTCCCTTAGTCCCGTCAGTAAACATTTTTGTCTTCTGGCCCGACCTTAGTTGAGTGCCGTCAGTCAGTGGGAGATACTTCCTGAACCCTTCGTTCAGTCGATAGTTGTGTTTTAGGGTCTTAAGTACTGTAGCCGCTTCCCCGCTTTCTGTTCGTTCAGTCGCCTCACTAACTCCGTGAAGCGCGCCCTCCGTTTTCTCGCTTGTTGCCCCCGTTTGCTGTAAGCGATCCATCTCTTCTCCTTTAAAGCGAGAAGTACTAAACGGACCTTAAACTAGAGCCAGGAGACAGATCCGAATACTGAATACCCACACTCGAGGAACAGGCCAACGTAGCTTACGGGCAAGTCGATCAGAGCAAGGATCAAAGAAAGACGTTAGAGCGAGTACAGGTTTAGTTCCATCTATCTCTTTCGGGAAAAAGGCGGGTACGCTCAAAAGTGAAGTCAGTTAGTGGAGCCCGTTACTGTTAGTCAAGTGATTCGGTCAGTAAACGAAAAAGGAAAACCCCTTCTTTCAAGTCAAGTGGAAGAAAAAGACAATGCGCTTCTGGCGAACAGAATCTATCCTTTCGGCTCAAGGCTCAGTGCTCGGTAGGTCGTAGATAAAACGGTTAGTTGCGTTACGGGGGTCGAGGGCGACTTTCCAGAATAGACCTTGAAAGGCTGACTTTCAAGAGTAGCCCTTCCACAAGCGAATGGAAAAGGGAAAAAGGTACCAGGGAAGCAGTTCTTGGGCTAATATAGGTCCAGCTGATCAGAGGGAGGAAAGGGCAGAGTGGTTTGATGAATGAACTCTTCCTTGCAGTCCTATTCGCTCGTAGAAATAGAACAGAGAGAGGCTCGGGTTAAACGAAACCGTTGTTAATGCTTGTAGCTTGCGTGTATGAGGGTAAATAAATGCCTGAGGCATTTATTTCTTATGCGGTAAAGACAGAGTCACTGAAGGTATCTGAGGAAGGGAGAGCGACCGAGTCAGTAACCAGTCCGAACAGGCTATCTTCAAAAAACATATCTGTCTAGTCGTCCCAAAAAGCGGTAGCGAAGGGGCTGGTAAGACGAGCGAGAGCGGTAACTACTGTGAGTGATTCAAGGCGTGCCGGTTAGATCAAACGGTGAATTTAAGTCGCCACCACAAGTCGTCAAACTAATGGAGACCCGGTTCCATCAACCTAATCCAGAGATGGAACGTAGAGCAACCCAATCAAAGATAGCCGGTGAGACCTACTCCTACTCTCCGGCTTGTTTGGGGAGAGAAGCACTAGCGGATCTCCCGGCAGAAACGGACAGGCATGAATGAGACATCTACATTTTGTTTGCCCGGGGGGCTTACAGAGGCATTCAACTTGACGGGGAGGGACTGAAAATGTGATTGATAAAAGGGCTTTTGAAACTCGATTTGTCGCAACAAGAGGTATTGTCTCCGCCTTTTCAAGTAGGGATCATCTCTCAAGTGTTATGATCCTCCGCTCGGTAGTGGCCTAAGGCTCAATGATTGATCTTCTGCGCTAAGGCTAGCATCTCATCCCATCTTTCATCTACTAGCATTTCTCATCTTTCATCTTATTGCTTCGAGCTCTCTTCGGGAAAGTGTAAAAGTGTAACCTGCTGCTCCTTGATTTCACATAAACAACTGAGTGCCTTCTGCTCCTTTTGGTCTTCTCTTTCTGTGTCTATTGATCTCCTGCCCACTCACACTCACATTCTCTTTATCGAATCCTTCTAGGCAGATAGGACTACTCCTGCTTGCTCTTGGCCTTGGCTGCTTAGAGACATCCCTTTAGTTCGTCTTAGAGAATGGAATTAGGAATTCTATTTTCGTCTTATTGTAGGTCGGTACGGTGCCCGAACACGATTTCTATCTTTCTACCGGGGCCCTCTCTTTTGGAATTTCATCCACAAAACCAAGAACTGATAGAATTGTTGATGCCACCGCACCGAGAAAGAAGAGTGGAATTAATGATTTGAAAAAGAGGGCTAGGTCTAGCCAAGGATTGAGTCCTTTTCTTTTGGATCTGCTACTCGACCCGTATTCTGTTACAGGTTTGCCTAGCGCTTCCATCGAAAGCTTATACCTGTTGACTTTGAAGCCAATTAATTGCCATCCTCCTTTTAAAGCATCCCGTTCTTCGATTTCTGATTCATATGCATCTCAAGACCGACCAAGCAAGGGTTAACGTTGTGTAGTCGGGAGTTGCCGGTAACCTTTGGCTAATAGCTAGCCTAAGACAAGAGGCAATAAAGCAGAGCTAGCGAAGGGGGACCAAGGAGCTTTTTAAGCGCGCTCTGAAACCGGATCAATTAGGGCTAAATAGACAAGCACTTTCGTCAACACAGCAGTAGGACACTCCGGTCCGAACACGGGCAATGATTACCAAGGGATCTTTATTAACCAAAAGCAGTACCCGCAGTCACTGGATTTGACTTCTCACGCGTGAGCGAAGCGTTAACAACTCCTTTCTTCTCGTTTACAATACAAGAAGGACAACCAATCAGGATGCTTATACACCTCTATAGTCTAGCTTCATCTCTTCTCAGCCGGTTGCTCAGCTCTGTTGTTGGTCGACACGATCAGCTCAGGTTGGTTTGGAACGCATCTTGATCAGCTCCTGTTTTGGTCTCTTCCCAGCTGCTTGTGGATAGTAGCTCTCTTGATCAGTACTCGGCTCTGTTTGACTCTCCTTTCCGCATCTGATCTCCTCATCCCGTCTAGCCCTTTCCTACAACCTATCTACTGGTTTGAAAGAAGTAAGCCGAGCTTTCTCCTTCTGAGACCTTTTTTAGATCTGGGAAAACTTATTCACCTTGCTCAATGTCTTAGTCGGGAAGGAACTTACTTTTTCTAACTCGGAATGAATTGGAAGTGCGAGATGCACTAATCGGAAAGAGACTCTCTCTTGACCTGACTTTCCCTATTGGCGTTGACTACGGTAAGTAATTCACTCAAACCGATTCCATTTATGGATACTTGGAGGGACTATTTCTTTTATCAGGATTAAAGGCTTTGCCGCCTGACTCACTCCGGAAAGAAAGATTGAGGGGGTCAGACACGGCTACGACTTGAATGGAATTGCTCCGTTGATAGATCCAGATTCGCATCCGCCCATCTAAGAGATTTCTTCGTGCCGGGTCGTGAGCTATGTGGAGCGATAAAAAAAATGGGATCTATTGGGGTTTCACCTGCACTGCCTTCGCCTAGGACATTAGAAAGGGCGAGAAAGGGCTTGCTGCTGGTTCGGAACTCCCCTATCTATTTGAATTGATTTACAGCGCCTATTTTCAAGCTTATAAAAGGAATTTATTAACTTTAAAGAGTGTCTCTCCTGTCCGGCTCGATATGAACAAGGTAGGCTGGTAGGTGGGTAGGCTTCTATCCGACTAGTAGGACATGCAGTTCCCCCCTTAGCCTTAGGGTAGGCACGAAATCAATTAACAGCTTATAAAGAAAGAGGACGACTTAAGACAGCAAGAACGGCCAAAAGCAGTAAGTCACTTGCAAGCCCAGGAACAATTAAAAGAAATCGATGAATGTGTCCCGACCAAGCAACGAAGAAGCGCTAGCAGATGAGATTGGACCTATAGACTAGGAAACAAAGGGAAAGATAGTCTTGGGGGGTCCCCAAAACAGAGTGAGAACTAGAACAGGGGAATTTGCTTTCACTATTTGAAAAAAGAGATGAATAGGCGGAGCTGAACAAGGACCTTCCTTCCACTCAAAGCTTTTCACTCCACTTGCGCCATCGCCTTCCTAGACTAGAAAGCAGCCTTCCTCGATCAATATCTAACATAATTTGCCTGACTCAATCCATAGATATAGCACTAGCTAGTAAAAGAGGAATCCATCAATCACGCACGATCCAGTAAATAGAGTACGAGAGTTGCTCACACCCGGCTGTCTCTGTCCAAAGCTATTGAATTGAATCAATCTCCAATCTCTGCTCTTTCAAATCGCTCTGTCCAGGTTGGGATTTTGTCTGTCCACCAACTCCATTCTTCAGAAAAGCAAGCCAATCAGCGCGGGCAAGCCATAAAGGAGAGGGGTATACTCCAGTAATTTCGGTTAGTTACTTTCTTTCTTGCCTTTCGTCTAAGTAGCTCACCAGTAGAGAGAAACTACAATAGTAAATAGCTCACTTCAGGAAGCGAGCAACCCTATTTCCTGCTACAGGATCGACCCATAGCTCAAATATTGATTCTAGGGCCAACTGATAAGCAAGGAAACCGCTTTTCAAACTTAAGGGTCGGGGTACGTGTACATGATAACAAGGAAACCGCGTTTTAAGCAACGATCATGCCAATGTAATTAGTTTTGTTTTAGTCTTGATCAATACATTAGTTGTTTGCCCACCCGGAAAGGATAAAATGGCACGATAGAATTCCGGTTAGGCTGTTGTCGGCGCTGTGGGACCTTTGTTTGATAGTCCCAGGTATTATTCCCCCCCTTTCTCTTCTAGAGCGAGATGGGAGATGGTAGCCACCAGGAAGTAGGTGGGGAGGGAAATGAAGAAGTAAGTACATGCAGGAGGTATGTAACCAAAAGAAGGAGAGATTTAGTAGAGGAAGGCAGTTCTTATCAATGGAGCAGTCTACCGCACCGCACCGTGGGGATAAATCGTCCTTTTTGCTCCAACACCGTTTCAATTAGGCTAGCTAGAGTCAGGATGGGGTGGCTAAAGGCAATCTTATAAGACCGATCTCTATCCTATCAAATTCCCCCTAAACAGAGAAGAGCAGAAATAAAGCAAATCAGCAGTCTTATAGGCCCAGGAACGACATTCTTTTCGATCTTGTTTGGTGTGTGGGTAAGAAAAGGAAATGCATTTGATCAGCATTCTTCTAGGCGCTGTGTTGTAAAGACATGCTTTTCGAACTCTAGTAGCTCATGATCCGGTCTCAGTAGGTTCCGGGCAAACCGTAGTCATGGGGGTCCTTCCAGTGATTTCTTTCAGTGGTCGCATCCGCGGTGAAGAAAGAAGCTTTCCACGGTGGCGCTTTCTACTAGGATAGGTTAAACTACCAGCTTCTGCCTATAGTCCCGTCCGTGCTTTTACTTGGATAGGGCCTATTTGATTACATTCCTTTTTCTTCTGGGGTGAACTTGTTTCATTGCCCGATTCAAGGAATGGTTCTGTCTCGTGGAATGGTTTCAGGGTTGTCCACCTACGACGAGCTAGGAGCGAATTCGTCTATCTAAATGCCAGTCAACTTCTTTTCTCCTTAGGCCGGGGCTGTTAGTCTATTTCCCCTTTATTGAGACATTGAGATGTGATCCAAGTACCACAACACCGTCTTTGGGGCATAAAGTCGATTTCCCTTCTCTTTCCCCTGGGAGATGTGATCAAAGGACCAAAAACCTATATTGGCTGTTAGACTCGTTCTTCTTGAGTTAAAGTGCTTCCTATCCTTTGTCTGCTTGAAACCCGGCATTGAGTGTGCACCTTGGGAATACTTGAGTTTGGAGAACTTCTCCTTTCTATGGGAAAGGTTTCCAATACGGATTCTGCCGTTGTCGAGCTTAAAAGCGGATGATGATCCCTAATCAAGAGTTTGGTCCTAGCTTTTCGATTTCATCTTAAGTTCTGTCCTCGCAAAGATATGAGGGCGTTTTTGTACCCCAGGACGGATACGGATACAGGTGACCCAGATTGAGCATTTGATTTCCTTCCTTTTTACAATACAAGTTCATCTGCATCGGATTCAGGCGCAGGAACAGGCACACTGGAGCTTGGAATCTTGCTGAAGTGAGCTCTTTAGAATAGAAGGTATTTTGTGTTCGAAAATGAGAACCATATATTAGAACATTGCCCGAGATGATCCATTGAGTGGGTCGCACTTAAGACTTGGATTATCAATGCCTTAAGCGCATTACGGATTTGAGTTCTTGACTAGTTCACTCGCTCTTACCGTTGGTCGTTCACGTCTTTATGTTTGCTGAGGACTTGTCGTTGGGCCTACGGTTTCTTAAATTCCAAATTGACTGGTTCGCTACTACAGAGGGGAACCCTTTCTTACTCCCATTACTTCATCACCTGCGACAGCAGGGACGGATACAGGTACTCGCTTACTTGATTGGCTCAAACCTTACCTTGGAATTTCGCCTGAAAATCGATATTTCGTAGCAGGATTAGAAGAGAAGGTAGTTTGGTGTTAAGGACTCACCCTCCAATTCATATTATTTATTCCCCCCAAGCCGGTTCATCTTTGCTTCCTTGCATGCCGCTTTGTTAACAACCGGCGAGACTCTCCTTCTCAAGCCAACCCCAGGTCGGGACGCGACTTTCTTTGAGCTACTGGGGAGCTACTTTCTACCCTAGATCTTCTCATTGCGTTCAAAGGAATGCTTAATCCCTCTACAACCGCCTAGAATTCGTGAAAAAATGACTTTATTCGCTTATCCAGTTTGCGTTCTACTCCAGCTTTCCTGGCTAACTACTAAGCTTTCCAGGTTCGCTACTCTAGTTGAACTCGGGTTTCCCTACAAAGTCTTTCTTAATTGGCCCTTACCTGCCCTGCCCGTACTATTACTAGATTGAGCACCAGAACCGAACTAAGGCTCGTTCCATTAGAAATTTCTCCTAAAGCTTGAAAGCAATGCGGATTAGCACAGAAAGCCTGGCAGGAAGTATTTTATTTGAAGAATTGAACAAAACTCAAATTTCTGTAAATCATTAAAACGGGACTTTCTTTAAAGAAAAATGGTCTCTCAGGCTGGTTCAAAGCCCTATTTTAGATAGGAAAAATCCCATTTCATTCGGGTTTTCTATTCTGAAATTCCTTATCCCCACTGAGGGAAGTAGCTAACCTAACTTCATATGGATTAGTAAGGATCAACTGGGAATAAAACTCAACGTTGCGAGCTCCAAAAGTGATCCTGGAAGGCCCACGGGTAAGCAAAGATTCGAATTCGAGATTGGCAGAGAAACGGCCCGTGCGAGCACGAACCAAAGGAAGGTGCCAAGCCGAAGTGTACAAATCTCATAGGTCAATATCTGCTCAGTCTCTGTTAGCAGCTTCAGTAGGATTCAGGTCTTTTCTTTCTTCTTATTCAATTAATAAGAAAAAATGCAAATCACTTAAAGCGAAGGGACATTACAACTCAAAAAGACGGGATCTTAATATGTTAGGCTAAGGCACCTCTCATCACAGCACTCGAAAGCATGCCATCCAATTCATTATTGAAAGCCTGAGTTCAGTTACGAAATGAACTCTTTGACCATCGAATTCCTGAACACCCGGGAATCTCTGACATTTCATTTAGGATACTTTCCCACTTGAAATATTTTCTATGAAGAAGTATGACAGCGCTGTAGAGTGATCTCTGCGCCCAGAGTAATAGAAATCTATCTGATTAGCCCATGGGCTTAATTGGTCCTTTAGGTGGATTGATCCCTGTACCCCATCTCCCTCGGTTAGTATTCGGATAGTGTTCACCCAACCGTCCTTTCTCTTTGGATGGGTGTTCCGTATACTTAAATTCTCCTTTTGGTGGAATGAAGTATGTCTCACCCCAATTAGCTTTTGTCCTCTATTCCTCCTATCCTAGGTATGGTATCTCGGGCTTCATTTCGTAAGCGTAAGCTATCTAAATAGAGCCATTCAATGAAGGGTAAGCGATAAAGTTAGTTCCTTGACCAGATTCTCTATTCAATTCATCCCTATCCCTATACGAGTTGATGTGAGGTCAGGTGGACCCCTGAACTCCATAGTTCTTTTGGAATGAACACACCACGCGGAATGGGTCTACCAGGCTTCGGATACCACTTCCCCTCTGGATCGCTAGACCACGGACCTGAGAGCCGAATCCCTTGAATTCTCTCAACCTCGTGATCGTAGTTCCCAATTTTCTTACTATGAAACGGTTTCTGTCAGCCTTACCAGCTGTCCGAGATGAGCGTCCAAACCGACTTTTTGCCCCCCTCAGCTATCCCTTCCCGTCTTCGTTTAGCAGCGAACTCAAGGATGGCCTTTATGTATGAGCCGAAAAGGAGGTATCCATAGATACCAACCAAACTAGCTAGTCAGGGAAGGTAGGTAAGTCAGAGGCGGATCTAGGGAGTCTTTACTTCTTCGACTTCTTATTCTTATTCATAGTTGAGATACTCCCAACCTCCACCAGCAAGCAGCACCGGAGTGAATCGTAACCTTTCGATCTGTTTATAAGGGGTCAGGACTCGTCAAGAGACGAGAGGTAGCTAATGCTGTTTGATCACCGTCACGAGATTTGTTTGCAGCTACTATAGCTAATCAATCTCCTGCTTTCATTCCGTTTGGAATCTTAATGCGATCTGAGAGCGGATCTAGGAATCCCCTGGTAGTGGTAGTTGGGTTGGTGAAATCCGATAATCGATTGGCTTTAGAAAGGCGGCTTTCCCAACCTAGACATTGTAACTGAAAGTCCTGCCTACTTGTAGGCTTAGGGTAGTCCTCGACAACCTTCTTCTTTTACTGGCTTGGGAAAGACCCGTAGGCTATGGATCCCACTAATGGAATTGGGCTATAACCATATTTCCATGGTCTAGGTTCAAGGGCAATACAGATTGAGGCTTGGAGTAGATAAGGCTTCATGGACCCAATTTATAGGGCTGTTAAGGACGGACTCGCTAGTGTCCCAGGGATTGACCGGTGACACTACTAACTTAATTGACCTAATATATGTATTTTTCCACAGGACTGAATCCATAGAAACCTTGGCTTAGTGCCATTACTGTAAGCGTCGGATGATTGGTATGCAGGATCGGTTGCAACGGTTTCACATGAATGTAAATCAAGAGATTGGCGGCTTTCCAACTAGCCATTGTACCTGAGATTGCGATAAGTCCTTCTTCTTCTTTGGAGCTTGTTCTTGGTCCCAAGGGAAATGGGGTGACAAAGAGCAGCTTGCTTCTCCAATTGGATCATTGCTCGACTCGATGGGTACTTCTAGTGGTTTGCCGGAGAAGCTATATTGTTTTTCTTTCAGGAGTTGGTTGGTGGCATGGACACCTAGCCTTTTATTAGAGTATTTGTTTGTTTGCTGGCACAGGTAGTGGAGGCATTATCCACTCCAGCAGTAGCAGATGTAGAATGTGAAAGGTGGGATTCCCGGTTGATTGGATGCTTCCGTTAGAGCTTCTTCCCCTCCTGTCATTTAAGGGCACCTAGCTTACAATCACTAGTGAAAGAGTGCCAATTGACCCAACTAGCGAATCTGTTTAGAACCATTCAATCTTTTTCATCTCCGTGAATACCGCTCGAAAGCAGTCATTTGTCGGCTTGATAGCACAAGCACGATCCACCCATCTCCCTCCGGAGAGTGAGGAAAGGGCCTAGCTTCTCAATAAGTCATTCAATGAACTAACTATACTTAAGATGTGAGCTATACCTATTCCTTTGAGCTATACCACCTATTCCTTCTTTTCTTATCTTTTCTGCGGGAGTGAACAATCAACCATGAGGCAAGGTACCCTTAAGGTAAGATACCGAAAGATCCGCTTCGCTAGTTAAAGGTGAGTGGTCTTATTCTACAGGCTAGGGATTACCCCTAATTTCTCCTCTAGGCTAGAGAACTACTCTTCTCCTTACTCTTATAGGTAGGCCCCGACTATTTCAAGAAAGACCTTTAACATCCGCCACATTGAGCTTCAATTCTCCAACGCCTGTCTCCAATGCTACACGTTCCGCTGACTTGGACCTCTTCTTAGGTTGATCGTCAGACGGCCTTGGGTCAGTAACCTTTGAGGATGCCATGGCTCTAAGCACAACCTCGCTCTGATACCAGTTGTCACGGACTTCTAGCTTGCCTAGCTAACTTGCCCGCGCGGCACTTGTGCAACGGACCTCTCTCCTACACAAGTCAGCCTTGCTCACTCACCCCTCTCTTGAGTAGAGCCCTCAAGCCTATCTAATACAGAAGAGAAGGAAGTTAGACGACATTAGAAGGGGCTTAGTATTGGTTTTCAGCTATTGGTTCATTTTTCTCTATTAGGGCTTAGTTGCTAAGCGGCTGTCAGTGCAGGTGAACCGAACTCGTATGGCTAGTATGTATTGTTTCCGTCAGTAGTCTGCGTGCGAGATAGAGTACTGTCAGGGGTTCGCGAAGTCTATTAGTTGCTTGCTTTCATTTTGAGTCTTTCCCGCATGCGTGACTACCATTCTCTCTTTTCCATATTGGTAGCTCCCCCGATATTCGTTCTCGCGGCGAAGGATCGTCCTGTAACTACCAGGGGTTTACTTGTCTCTTTTTCCTTTGCTGGAGGTCTTACTAGCCTTCCCTCCCGACTCAGATTTTGAGTTACCTGTCTATCAGGGAAATTCCCCAGTATTGCTAGTGTTCTATCTTTCTTTATCTAGTTTTATGGCGCCGCAAGCAGTTCACCCATTAGTTCATTTGCTCGCCCGAAGCCTTAGCATGGTTCTTAGTAGGATTGACCCACCCTTAGCAGGGTACCAAAGAACATGAGTATTCGCAAGTCTTTGGCAGCTAGGGTTGCAATTGGCTAGTAGGGTTTAGTATCTAAGCGGCTGGCTAATGTTGGGAATCCACCCATCTTGTCAGTAGAGTAAATCGCTCTTCTTCCTTTACCGGAGGTGTCAGTAACAATAGCAATCCTCCCTCAGTCCCAGGAAGTGATCCGGATCCGTAGTCGGTGTTCTTAGTGCTGTAAGTGGTACGCACGCCTTAGTCTTAGACTCAATCTTTATGCCAGTAAAGTTTCAGTCTTCCTATTCCCGGAGCCAAGGAATCTCTTTCTAGTGGCTAACTTTACCCAGAAGGTTAGGCCCTTCCAAGGCGTCTTATTATGCTCGCATGGGTGGTCTTTTTCTTTTAAGGCGTCCTAGAAAATGTTAACTACAAACTGTTAAAGTGAAAACTGAAACTAGAGTGGCTTACTTAAAGGGGAATCTGCAGTCTTTTATTCATTATTCCTGGAACTCAGACTCCTGAAAGCACCTCCGGTCTAATGCACTAAAGGAACTGTCTGATGCGTTGCCAAGGACGGCGCCCCCCTAGCGGCCTATTCTCTAGCAGCTGATTCTAGACCAGCCTATTCAATTGCAGCTACTTCGAAAAAACTTCCTATTATGGCTATGTAAAGGGACCGGCTTCCCAGAAAGGTTAATACCCTAGGATTAATCCCCATATGGAACTGGGTGAGGGATTCCCTGAAAGCAGAGCAAGAACCTAAAAAGGGATAAGAAGCTAAAAGGCGCATCTCTATAAGCCAAGATCGTCTGCTCCTCAGCAATTGATCCAAAAAGTGCCTTAGATCCTTCTTAGGCGAGCGAAGTGACCTCCGTTGGACGTTGGAAGAAAGAAGCTAATAGAGTGATATAAGATCCCGAAAGAGGCGAATTGCCAGAAAGTTTCTCAAATCCGATCCTTGCATCATCTGATCTCGATCGGGTTAACTCCTAAATTCAGGCAGTGAGCATCGAATAAGCCAATTAAGACTATTGTATGTTTAGAGCAAATCAAGATTAGATGAACAAAGAGAGCTTAGGAATTCCCTAAGCACCGAGAAGCTTCAGTCCTACCGCCGAATACAAGAATTAGACTGCTCTGTTAGGAAGTGCTTTCTCCCTTTTTCACACAGGGATTGGGATGATAGGTATAAAAAGTAAAATTACCCATTAGTGGAAATCAATTCAACGGCAATTGCAGAACGAAGACCTGTCTTTGATCCTTCTCGAGTTGAAATCCGCCTAGCCTAAGGTGGTACTGAGACGGTGAAGGGTAAGCCTCCTAGAAGAGCTTGATCAACTTCGTCCGAGATTGAGTTGGGAAAGGGCCCGTCTTTCTTCTTTATAGCTCTCCGGATCTCATCTCTTATACGCTGAAAGCTGGTCTAAGTGCTTGCTGGTCCATATTAGAATAATGCCTTCCAAAGACAACTCAGTCTCACTTGGAGACTCCTCCTCAATTCAAAGGATATGCCAGAAGGATATGACCGAACCAGTCGTTACAGATGAAGTCGGTAGGAAGACCTTTTCATCCCAGGTAGGACCAAAAAAGTCCTCGGTTAAGGAATAAAATAAAAACGTAAAAGCCCTTGTTGCGAGCACTGTAACACCAGAGGTAGGCTTTTAAGCTAATGACATGTAGGGGCAGTCTTATCCAGTTGAAGCGAAGGAAAGAGCTTAGCATATAGAGGAAGATCAAGCACTTCTTATTATTTCTGGAATCCAGTGACTGGGGGAGATGAAAGCAAGTTTCGATCTTACTCGAACTCGATCCCGCTTTGACTAATGCATCGGCTTATTACCGAGCTATCTTTTCCTTTTCGAGGGTCGTTAGGAAGAAACTCCCTATCTAGCTATCCGCTAATCTATCTCGTCTCGACCTAGCAATAACTTAAACTAAGGAGAAGGTTTTCCAATACTATATTCGTAGAAGTAGAAGGAGCATCCTGAGCGATGGAGAGCATATCCCAAATGCATCTTTATGTAAGCCCAGACAGGAAAGAAGAACACTTGTTACATGCCTACGCTAATCCTAGTCCAAGCTAAAAGGCTACGACTGCCTACGCCTTTAAGCCACGCCCTTACTTAGAGCAATCCTTGTGAACAGCTGGTTCACTGTAGGCTATATTTTAGTTAAATAGGTCCGTTGGGATTCTTTAGAACAAACATAGATGGCACGGAACGTAAAACCCAGATAGAAAAGCACGAAATCAACAATCCTATGAAATCCTACCATGTCTTAGCATGCTATCCTACGACTGTCAGTATAGATAGTCACGGAACGCAATAAAGCAAGAGATAAGCAAATGGTATCCTACGGTATGGTATCAAACGGATCAATAGAATCTACTTCTGTGTCTGGATTTGTTACAAGTAACTGATTTCGAACCGTTGTGGGTCCCAAGCCACTATCCCCCTTTCTTGTCATTTTCATCCCCGGACTATATAGTAGTCCGTCTTCCAAACCCGAACCCGCTTCAAGCCGGTTCAAGAAAAAGCCCAGAGAGAAGCTGAAACTCCTTACGTTACTTTTTCCCTTTCAGAGGGTCCATTTTGCTCTCCTGCTCTTCCCCAGCTCTTATTCCTTAGCTGGCTTCGTTCAGCTGACCTTTCCCTTGGGGCTTTGCTCCTGGCTGGCCTAACCGGGGCGGAAGAACTCCTTTCCCTAAGCGTGGTGACTTATTATTCCTTATTCTAATCTTCTGACATCTAGTCTTCGCCGGCTAGCGATGTGACCTATTCCCTACTCCGGTCTAAAAGCGGTCGATCGGTTGATTTCTTCTCTTGGAACTGCTACTAAGCATGTAATGCATTCAACAAAGGATTACCTCTTCTCTTGGTTTGGGGTCTACTAAGACTCTTTTATTCATATGTTATTCCATCCCTCACTGACAGGAATTGCTACTTTTGAGAGCCGCCAAGTCAACTCGATCAAAGAGAGGCCCTACGACTAAAACTTCTATTGTTGGGTTTTTCCAAGTGGAAGAAGGTGAAGTTGGTGGCCTAACCGCACGAAAAGAGAGGACTGCAACAACCTCCTATAAGGAACCATATAAGGCTACCACCGATACTGAAAAAGAGACTGCAACCCTCTACTGCTAGAGAAAGAAGGGCTACGGAATTGTAAAGGATTATTAATCCCTCTCTCTCGGTCTCGGTTCTCCCTCGGTGTCGATCCAGCACTCTCTTGCTCTCTGGCTGGCATCAATCCCTCATTCCTGGTGGCAGGAAGCCTTAGTCCGACCCCCTTACTTAGCGGGTTAAAGAGGTGCTACCTAGCCCACACCTACTTAGAAATGAACCCTGTCGGTCGACTACGGCTGTGATTCCCTTCGGCTTGGACTCCGCTTTGACATCCGAAAGCACCAACCCACTTTCTCCTCTCTGAGAGTCCAACCTTACTTATGTAATTCCCTCCATATCTATATTAGGGCACTCGAGCCTCTTTCATTCCCTCTCTCGAATCTATGCCCGCCCTCCGCCCATACAGAGATGTGGTCACACGATGAAAGCTTTCTATAGTCACCAGGAATCAATTGTCTATTTGACATGTCAGCATTGGAATAATAGCATACAGGACTAGCCGCCCCCAGAGGGGGATTCTTTCTCGGTCATCTGATGTTGGGAATTAACCTTCAAAGGAGCAACCTATGATCCATTGTGTGTCACGACGTCTTTAGTTGATAAATCAAACCTGGAATGTTCCGCTTCGGATAGGATTCTTGTGCCCGATCAGTCAATGATGAGAACGCTTCTGCCGACCCCAAAGTAGTTGATGACACAATAGATCTTTTAGTACGAGATTGCAGGCGAGTTGGTTTCAGTGCCCGTAACAGCAGTTGCAAGCTAGCAAACAAGTGAGATAGAAAGCTCGCATTTTAGGGCCAATTAGGCCAATGGCAATCCAAGAGTCCATTACAGCCAGCGAGCTAGTTTAAGAGAGAAGGGCTTCTATTTATCTTCCTTTTGTCTTGGATCGAGAAAGAGTGATAGGTTGCATTACTTACTAATGACATCTCTTGTGCTAATCTTTTAGATCCAATTGCAGGCCTAAGGCCAGTTGCGTTCCCTGGAGATGGAGTTGGAGTCGTAGGCCCATAACCTTTTTTGCCCCTACAGTTCCAATCCAATAAACTCTTACATACCAAAGGACAGATTCGCCCTATATAGAGAGGGAATAAAAGGGATTACCGAGAGTGGTGAGTGCTAAGTTTCATGTCGTGTCAGACCATTTGCTCTCGATGACAGGCCCATTTAAGTTGCCTTTTTTGAATCCTTTGAAACAGCTATTTAGTCTTGAGTTTCCTGTCCTGTACTTTACTTTGGGTCATTTTTATAGTGGAGTGCCCTGGCGGTTATAATTAGAATCTAATCTCTCTAGTACGACTTCCTGTAAGCCAGTGCTTTGACCTATTCTCTCTATTGCTAAAAATGCTTTCCCAGGCCAGCCAATGGCAGTTATCTCGCTTCTGCTAAGGTCCATAGATAGACTGGTACGGAGAATATATATACTTAGTGACTATTATGGAGAATAAAAGGAAGGGTCTGAGGAGGCTTTCTAATTAGAAGAAGGGAATGAATGGGGATGGGCTCTGTTGCCGATATTGCTCCTTAAGTCTAATAGAGGTATGGCGGCTAGGGCAGAAAAAGGAAAGCAAAACAGTTTCTAGTAAGACCAATCGTTTGAGAGTTGGAGGGCTCACATTAACACCAGTGCCTAATACTATAAACTAACCCTTATAAAGAGCGTAACGGACTAGGGGGACTATCAGTTATAGTTTCCCCTTATTTGCGAGACGCCCTTTCCAAGCGCAGGAGTCGTGCAAGGCTAAGAAAAATCAAGATTCTAAAGATGGGCAAGCGAATAAAGGCGGCAAAGCCAATCAATCTCAGTACTTTAGGATCTCACCTCTTTCTCTTTTAAAAGAAAGGCTTTATAGTAGTTCCTCCTTAGGGAAGAGGAAGATAGGGGCATCCTATTTACGCGAAAATCCAGCAGGAAAGGAAGAAATCGCCCCAGCTTTTTTAGCCGAATTTTTTTTGATTTTGCTGTTCGGCCAGAGAAAGAGGATGATCTCGTTTTCCTTATCTCGTGCAATTAAAGGGAAGGAGACTGGAAAGCCCAAACGGAGCCCGGCGGGGGAATGCTTACCGATACCGAAGCCGTTCCGCTCGTCCCTCTTTCGAGGAGGGACAAAGCAAAACTCTCCTTGAAGAAAGCAAGTTTGCGGTTACGTAGATGATAACCGGCCTATACAAAGGTTTGTTTGTTGGAATCTTATTCTGTCAGAATCTTTTTGGAGGCCTTGGTGGTCTCATATTATTTAAAATCGTTTATAAAGGTATTCCTACTTTCAAAGGCCTCCTTTCTTTCATCTAAAAGCTGGCTTGGTTGGTGTCTTTTCATATTCAAAAAAGGAAGGCTAAATTTCAAGCAAGTCGCCTAGGTTCAAGACAAAGATTTTTGGTTTTGTAAAGCCTCATTCCACCTGGTCCTGTCTTTCCTTCTATTGAATATAAAGTCTAAAGTCACACTCATCTGAGGATGAAGAAGAAGAAGGGACATAAAGGAAGACGTCCCAAGGCAATCCTATAAAGAGGAAAAAAAGAGCTTCCGATGACAAGGGATCTCATACGAGAAGAGATAAAAGCAGAAGACTTGCTTGAACGAACGAATACGAGGAGGGAGTTTACCGAACGACTTCTGGACGGGTCAACTCAACCTTCATTTTTTCTCTTTGTTTTCACGGTGACAGGAATCTTTACTGGCAGGAAGATAAGGGGGGGCTCTCTTTTTCCGATAGGGTAGACGTCACACCACCGGAACGAAATTCCTTCCGTTATCGGAGAAGATGATAAGACAGATAGCAAAGGGACTGAATTAGGCACCTGATCGTGAAGGGGCAGAACTCTTTGACTTTCGTGGCTTAAAAAAAGCAGCTTCAGCTAAGATTCGTGACAACGGTATGCGAAGCCCTACAATCTTGTGCTGAACGCCATTCCTTGTATAGTACTTAAGACATTTGATGAAACGACTTTATGTCGATGTCGATGAAGCCAGGGGTAAACCCCCAAAAAGGGTTACGGATCCTCCTTTCCTTTGCCCCTAATAAGACTCTATCACCGGAAAATCCATTCTTTTTTATTTTATTGAGCGTGCTAATTTCCAACTAGCCTCCTTCCTTTCCTCGTGCATGTGCATACTGTATTTGCATACTTCATTTAAGACAGAAAAAAAAAAGGCTGGTTGATATATATAAGGTGGACTGGGTCCCTCCTCTCCTCTTCCTCCGCCCCTATCCTGGGAGAAGCCATATCTCTGAGATTGATGCTTCGGCCAGAAAAGGAAAAGTTTATAGACATCTCGACTACGGACTATAGACAGATCAAAAAGGGACTCAGGCTTCCTATTCAGGCACGAGTCGAGTAGGAAGCACTTTTGGAAGAGGATTTCTCCCCAAAGCGGGCTTTTATTCGTCCGCCAGAACGAACCCACCAAAAAAAGCGGGCAGGGTTAGCCCAAGTAAGCCAGGGCTTGAACCTTGACTGAATGCAGCTTATAAGGCCTTAGCCTGATAGAAACCCAATCACCAATGTTTAACTCTCTCTCAGTTCTGTCTTTGTCAGCAAGTTGTTTCATTCGATGCTAGGCTTTTTCCGGATTTGCAATCGAAAAAGCTTCCTTCCTCTTCAGGTGCTTAAAGCCCTCTTCTGCCCTTAAAAAGAACCTGGGGACTTTCGGCTTCCCTGTCTGATCTTATCTCCGCTGTTGATGGGGAGCCTGTTGAGGAAGGAACTGCCATACTGAATCTACGAACGAGATTTCACCTGACCTTCCTTTCCCAGGCTAGATTCCTATTTCTTCTCTCCCTGCTATCCCTTTTCTAAAAGAGAGGCTGCTCCTGGTTCGCTGGCAAAGCTTTCACCCGAGCTCACTCCCCACTGACATGAATAGCTTTTTTGTTACTAGTTACTAGAAGGGGGCTAGAACTGGATAAGCTTGTCTGTTTACTCTAAGCTAAAAGGTAGGTAAATTCGATTACGACTCGCTTCCCTCAGATCTTACGCTTGTTTAGGTTGGACCTCTAGCTTGCTCTTTCCCCTATAACCTACTAGCCTAAAGGATAAAATAGATTATAGGGATGAAACCTTCTCGTTCGCCTGCACCGACATCAAAGGAAACTTCCAATGAAAGACGATCAATGGCTGAGAACTCGTCTTAACCGTACTGTATTGGCTATTCTGGAATCTAACTATTAGCTCGATTTGGATCGAAAAGGAGAACATTCTATTAGGGCTGGGGGGAACCTATTATCTTATCTATTCTATAGAGCACAAGCAGATAGATCATAAAAGAAGGGTAGACATAGACTAACAAGAACCCTACCTTAATTGACTAGTTCCTAGAAAAGGGATAAAAGCCTAGTAAGGAATCCAACTATTCATACTCCTTCTAGCGGGACGTATCCTTAGACTTATAAGTCTAAGCTAGACATAACATAAGATAAGCATAGGTGGAATATACAGGTATGTGGCTTACCACCCGGTGAATTTCTTTCTTCCTCGTCCCTTAGGCAAGGGCAGGAAGCACTATTTAAAATGGGATATATGGAGTGTACTATCACCTGGACTAAAGTTCTCCTATTTCCTTTGCGGATTAAGCAGGCACTTTTCTCTTTTCACTTGATAATGTTTACCCCACCTACTGACTTTTCAAGCCAGGAAGAGGACTAGTCTCTTAGTTAGCCAGTAAAGGTGTCAAACGAGAACGAGCAAGGGCTAGGTAAAGGTCAAAGAGAATAAAGGAAAGGTTAAAGGGTTCTTTCTCGTAAAGCACTATTGCTATCATTCCTCGCCTTACAACCAAGCGTAGACCTTTTTAGCAAAAGTGGATAGGACTAAGGAATAGCAGCAAATCTCGAAGCTGGAAACCTCTCACTGCCAGCCAAGTTTAGAAGGAGGAGCCCCCGCGACTTCCTTTACAGTCCTCTGATAGATACATACCAACAAGGTTTCGTAAAGAGCCAGAGCATTAAATTAAGCTCACTCACGATACCCCCCAATCGAGTAGCACAACGTTCAGGAACAGGATTTCATCCAAAGGTCTTCTGCTCCTATTGATTTTGCTTTAGACTTACAAACCACCCTGCTGGTCTATTTTTCAGTCGAATATGACCCCGCCGTCCTAGCTTCAGTTTATTAATACGAAAGGATGTCGGTAGCTTCGTTGATAAAAGCTCAGTGGCTTTCTTGTGGTTTTTTTCAACAGCCGCCGCTTATGAAAAATACGAATAAAATGGTGGTCTTCGTCGATGGGGGCAAGCTTAAGAGAGAGTAGGGGCGATAGCGGCTCTTATCTGTGAGTGATGCGTGGCGTGCTCTCGCTCTTGTATTGGTGAATCTATCTTTGTTGCCTTCCCTCCCTGTGGTCGGTCGGTCTATCTTTCTCTTTCTTGTCGGCTCTATCTCGATCCGGCACCCGATCCGTTTATGCTTCAGCCCCCGCGGAAACTGGTTTCGGGTAAAATACCAGTCGGGCAACTGACCGATCGGAGTCTTTATCTCCAACGAATGGTTCTGCTCCAGTATTTCCCACAGCTATCTCAGCTATTTGTGCTTGCCGTCGAAGGAAGGGAGTCGACGTCTGAAATGGTTGATAGGACAGCGGGAAATCTTTATGGAGTAAAGGACAAGGAAACAGATTAGTAAGAGGGAGGAAAGAAGGTTGAACTTTCATTCTTACAACTATCTTTTTGAAGCAGATAGTTCACAGTGCTCATTCTATAGATACTGTAAAAGCGAACTCACATGAATAAATTGAATACAATTTTTTTTTCTTGTTTCAAATGCAAGGAAATCCAGACCCAGATCGAAAGTCCGGATTTTCTGTCTTGTATCGACCTGCCACAGGCGCTTCCGGCGGATTCCGCCGATACCTTGCGATTAAAGGCTGCAAGCCTTCTGCAGTCATTTTTCTCCCCTTCCTTTTCACGAGATTCATACAGCTGGGCAGACCTGGCACAAACCCTTGCTCAAAGGGTCAGCCAAGGGGATATTGTAACGCGAGATGATCTTTTTCTACTAGTAGAGCAATTACAAAGCCCTTCTAGTGAATTATATCTCCAAGCCTTGAGTCTTTTAACCTTATAAGTATAAGGGGTCTCAGGCTGGCTTGGGCGACTCCGCCCCAATTGAACTTCAATCTACTTATTCATCTTATGATGTAACGAATTTTTGTTTTTTTGTGATATGATCAGTGATTCGGCTATCTATTTCATTTTTCTTATTTTTTCTTTTTGCTGCGAAGGTCAAAAAACAAAGGTAGATTCACATTTTTCATGGTCCATCGGTGCGCTCATTTCGAATTTCTTTGTACCGCCCAGAACTATCACTTTTATATATGCTATTTATTGCAGAAGCGCCCCAAGCGGAACCGTACCCGGCCTCTCGAACGAACCTAGCGTCCGTCTGTCGAATAGTTTTTCAATGCATGCGATCTTTCGAGTAGGAGTAGAGTGAAGGGTCTCGCTTTCAAGTTGTATCGGCTGGCAATATGCTATAGCGGCAGGTTCAGAATCGGACCCTCGCACCGAGAGAAAACCAGAGCTCTTTCAAAAAGACAGAGACAGAGCAAAAAAATGAGTCATTTGCGATTGGGGAGGAAAAGTCACTTGTTTCAAAAGATAGGGGGCGCAAGGAAAAAGTGGTTTCATCAGGATCCGGTCCCTTCCACCGATGGTTGAGTAAGCTTCCTCTGTCCTCTCTCTTTCAGTCGATCTTTCACTTGCGCTTCCCTCTTAGGTCGAAAGCAAGCTACTGCTTTCCTCACCACTGAGTACTCCGAACTGGTCCCTGCAAAGCCCTATACTGGGCTTGTTCCCTGTTTTTATTGAAACCACTTTTTGAAGTGAAGAAATCCCCCACTTCTCTAGCTATCCTTCTGCTTTCTCTTGTGCTGGCCAGCCTTCTGAAGCTCTTTTTGAACTACCGTCTGACATTGCCTGCTGTGAAAGATCAGGAACTTTATTTTATAATACATATCAGACCATCCAGACTCTAGCTCTTGCGTCTGCTCAGTCTGAATCTAATCTACAATAAATGGATTGTCGAGAAGAACCATTTCATGAGACAAGTTCAGTCTGCTGCGTCTACTAGTCCCATCATCGTCGGCTAGTCACATAGCGTGGAAAAAGAACCTAGTATGGGCGATCCGGCTTAGTAACATACAAAAGCTAGCTCCATGGGAGAAACTTCCTCACATACTGGATAGGTGGACCAGTACTCACTTTAGGAAGACTTTCAAGACTTGGTTTGGTTCCTCATCTTGGATCAGGACCGAACACTAGCAACCTATTCAGGGAAAGAATCGGTTATGTAAGAAATTGGTTGGGGGCTAAGAGATACTCTGAACAATAAACAAAACACATATTCAATACCAACCTTTTGTTGTACACAATCCGTTGTGGAGCTCCTACTCTGGCTAGTCCTATTTACCTCGCCTCGAGGGGAGAGCTCTTATTCGACATAGACTAATACGGCCTCTTAGGGGCCAAAAAGCACTTCTATTTATTGAAGGAAATGTGCGGCTACTCCTTCTCTTGAGAGGTCCCTTCTTGGAAAGTTCCCGAAGGAAGAGAGCAATCCTTGTACTAATTAAATACAAATACGGAAGATTAGGTGCCCCAAATAAAGAAAAGGCAGTTCGTGCACTGAAGGTATCCCTCTGATTTCCATAAACAGAATAACTAACCCGGGGGGAATTCCTCAAAGACAGGAGAGGGAAGACCAGAGACTTTTCCATTAATTAAGAAGAAAGCCGAGGGCTTTCATCTTTGGTTGCAGAGTGACCCCCTTTTTCCCGATCCGCCGGGGCGGTGTCCTCCCATGACTTTGGAATGCCGGGCAGGGGAAGCAAACTCACTTATTGAGATAGGAGCACTGTTAGGGGATCCTGCTTATTCCCACCCACAAGCGAGCTCCGGAGGGAAGACTGACTCCAAAAAAGGATAGGGATCACCGGGGACTTCCCCCTACTTTCGGTACATGCCTATATCTTTCATTCCCCTCGGGGAGGGGGCTAGTCTTGGACACATAGAAAGACTGACTATTAGGTGCCCTAAAGAACTTATAGTTATTCCACAAAAGGGGACCCTACTAGGATAGGCCCAGGCGGGAGAGAGAAGAATAGCTTCTTACACGGGCTTGGCTTGAAGGCTTTACCCCTTTAGTGGCGGGGTTACCGGGCTTCGAGGAACCTACTTGACTTCTTCGTTCCGTCGTTGACCCATGATCAATGGCTTAATCCACTGGATCACCTGGAACTGCTCTTGCCTTTAGGACCGACCACTACAAAGGGAAAGAATCATTCATTTCTCTATTCAGATGGGCCCCTACTCTTTCTATTCTAAGTCACTCGGGCAGAGAGCAATTCTTGGACAGATACACGCGCCTAGCTAGAAGAGGAATTACTCGCTTCGCCCCTTTAGGCAGGAAGAGAGACCTATTCTCTTACACAATTAGTTCAGTAACAAGATAGCACGCGGGTCTTTCTATTGCTATTTACCTCGGGGAGAGAGGAGGTCTTGCTATATTACTTACTAAAGACAGGAAGAGAGCACTTGGGCTACCTCAAGAGCTACTAGGAGAGGGGAGGGCTGACCTTAGCCCAACCCTTCCTACAGGCGGGAATGTAGGGCAGGCAAGCTAACAACCTTATGGAGCTAACGGGGCACTCAAGAAATCATGCTTATTGACATAAAAAAACGAACCCCCTAGGGAAGACTGACTCGCAGACCGGATAGGCAACCCCGGAAAGCCAGATCCGGGTAACCGGGGCAGTGTCCTCACTTTAGGAATAAATGCAAAACTTAGGATAAAAACCTAGCTACAGAGGCTGAGGGAAAGGCCGGACTCTAGTCCTGACTTTAGGCAGGTTTAATCATTCTTCTAAGCATCCTCCCTTATGAAACTACCAGTGGCGTTAAAGTATGCTTCTTATTACAATTAACAAACTAACTCAGTAAAAGGACGTTACCCCCCTTCCTCCTCGGGGGGATATTCCCGTTGTGCTCTGACATCACATACTTGAAGGTCCAATTAGAGGCCCCCATCCCACTGCCAACGTCTTGCGTCTTCTCTTTCTCCTAGTTAGCAGACGCAGACGATAGCTGCCGAGAATCTTTTTCTCGTCTTCATCGTCTGATCTATAGTGATGGAGTCATCGCGACTGGCTTCTCCCTCCTTCTCTGTCTCCCTCTCTTTCTTTCCTTTAGGACAGCCGGGTGTAAGTTCTTCGATTTTAATGTGGTAAGCATGTGTAGTGAGTACTCTTATTTTCTTCTATTGCCTATTTCCTACTGGTAAGAAAAGGTGAGGACAGGTAAGACTATCTGAGGTATCTTTCCTCTCTCTTCTCTCTTTCTGTCTTCTCTTCTAGGTAAGTTTGTTCAAAAAAGGGTTTAGCCATAAAATAAAGAAGCCGGTTAAAGAGAGTTCTAATGTGGGGCGACAAATGGCATTAAATTGCCCTACCCTAAAAGGGGTGCCTTCCCTGAGACTTCCTAAGTCCTAGTTTCAGCTTAATAGACTCAAAAATGACTTAACTGAATTGCCAGGATCAACCATCAAGCGTTCCTTGTGATTCTAGGGGGTTTAGGATAAGAAGAGGGCTAAGCTCCTTTCTTTCTTTTTACGTTACGATATGTCTCTGGGTTGCCCTAAATAGAGGGATTCTAATGGGATTTCTTCCTCTTAAGCGATAAACCTATCCAATTGCTGCAGTTTCCTATTCTGTAGTTGCCGCTTTATAACGAGAAGTTTCCGATGGATAAGCCGTAGCCGTGGAAGGAAGACTCTGGCTAAGGCATTGGAGTGCCCCTAATAAGAGTAGTCCTTCTTATAAGCCATTTCCCGTTACGGGTCAGAACCTTATCGCATGGGATATTCTCACAAGTCAGAAGTGAAATAGCACCAAGAGCCTAAAGAAAGGAAAGGTTCTCCTCGGACCATAAGAATATCTTTCTCTCCCTAGACCAGTAGATGTTGCAGTCTTGGGAGCAGTCTTATGGATTTTAGGTAAAACGCAAGTGAGGTTGAAAGTGTGATTCCTAAGGGCATCTAGTTGCCTTCTTCCTATTGGCATTAGAGGAGTCTTTCAAATGGCAGGAAGTAAGAAGTTAGGAAGATTGAAAGCTAGCAAGTGAGAGAGCTTTTTCTAGTCGCAATCCCAGTCCCGGGATCAGTCCCCAGTTAATATGATATGGATAGTAGTCATTTCTGTTCCTTGATCTTACAAGGGGAAGGGGGTGACCCGGAAAAGATATTTCTTTCCTTGGAGTGCCAGGAGGCTAGGGAAGACGATCCAGCCGAGGCAATGTTCGTCTCATAAGCCCCTAAAGTTTCCGCAAGCAAAAAGGCATATTTCAATGTAAAGTTTTATGCATGCGCAAGAGAAGTCGAAGGCCTTAGTCTGTGCCAGTCCCCTCCTCATAAGTTTATATGAAGAGTATACTTTTCTTACCAGTGTTCCAAGTCATACTTTGACGAAAGCATTCCTCTGCTGTCCCCTTGTTTGAGGAGTTCATAGTTTCATCCAGTTCCTTACGAGTGTTCCCCTCCAGCCAGTCTGAAGTCAACAGTATCTTATCACATCAAAAGCCATCAGGGAAGGGAAATCCTAGACTCAGACGAGGAACTCACACTCGCTGGTGAAGTAGTCCTCAAAATCATGGGAAGAAAACAGATTAAGGGAACTGATGCTGCTGGCTTATGGGATGTAGCAGAAAGGGGTTAGCGCGGGAAACTAGCATGGACTGACAGCCCTTCCCGACCTAGAAGAGGGGACACCTCCTCATCTAAGATCTAAGGTAAATGCAAATCTTGCCTATTCACCCTATTCCCTATGAGAAGAAAGCATATTCTATGAATCCCCCAGAAGAAAAGGGGAGAGTAAAAGCTTTCAAACTTCCTTGTTCTATCCCCAGCTGCTGGCTTAGATGTAAAAGAACTGGCTTATGCTTCGTCGGTATGACCACTGGACTTGCCCGGCTATCCTCGCTTTCTTGTGAAAGCTTTCATGATCTCCTATACAAATATTCATGTCGAGAAGAACTTCTTTGAATAGTAGAATAATGTAGAGCATTCTTTTGTTTTATTATTGCCCAAGGCTCACTTAATCCGAAAGAAAGTGTTATTCGGCTCTATGAATAGGAACATCCGAAAACTAGCACCCGTGAGAACCTTCAACAATCTCCTTTCCTGCCTCTGGGAACTTCACTTAAACCTTTCTTTCCCCCTAACGAAAAAAGACTTGCATTAGGCCTCCGGTCTTCTTTCATCTGATAGAATGTCTTAAAAAGAAAGTCTTCTTTATTCCAAAAGTCTCGTTGGTCAACATTTTCTGAACTCGATGTAAAGAGAGACCCGCTATATATAGAACCATATCGAGAGGCACGGCTCCATACCATACATAGTAAACAGCTATCGGCGGCTCGAAGTTGGAATTCAATAGTCTACAAGCCCGCCCCTGAGAGCGAAGTTGGAAGAATCTCTGTTGCCGTATCCGATGATGCTAGCGCAGTCAGAAGAATGGGTCAAGTGGGAATTGATTCGTTTAAGTTTCCGAAGTAAGTTCGCCTAGTTTTAGGTTTTAGCACCTTCGCTGTAGAAGCACCTCTTTCCGACGCTAAGCGCAAAAGGCACTCGAAGGAGTAGTGGGACCAACCATCACTACCATAGGGCTATAGTGGTAAATCCTGCCACCTCAGACTCCTATTTCCCCTCACGTGTCAACAAACAAGTTGGGTGCTCTCGGTAGGACTCTGTTGCAGGTCTTGACGTTGGCTGATTAAAAAAGGCATCCTCGTCGCAGCAAAGCCCGTCTTTCTTAATTTAGTCAAAAACGAGACTTTCACAGGTCCGATAAGTCTTTCTACTATACTAATACTAATAGGGTGGTTACCTTCAAATGCGTGAATTTGCCTTTTTAGACCTTCTTTGTCAACAAGAGCCCTGCCTTGGTCTTCAATCCCCTTGAGCTGCTAGCGAGCATCCCTCTTTGCTTTCTTTGAAGCGTGCATTGGTCACATAGATGACTTCGTTAAGGAAAGCTGCTTTCAAAGTGCTCATCTCTTCGCTCTCCTCCTTCTGCTAATGCGAATATCCCGTTCTTGGTTCTTAAAGATATGTCTCCTGCCCCTGTTATGTTAGCGTCTCTAATCTCATCTATTGGTTGGAGCTCTCTTCGGGAAAGAGTCTAAAGTAGAGCGTGAAGCTGGGAAGTCAAGAAGTTTAGTGAAATCCCCCAAATGGAAAGTAAGTAGTCATTGTCGGGACGGAAAGCTGCTCTTCAACCACTTATTTAAGCGCTATGCACCTAAGCTCAGTCTTTCTGGCAGCTATCTTGCTAAACCTAGATTCTTGCTAAAGAGTTCCTTTTTCTTCTTTTCTCTCTTTATGCTCGAAATCGTCTTCTATCGACATCGTCTGCTTACTCTTATCGTACGCTCTTCTTACCCAAAATCATTCCCAAATCGTCTGGTACTTTGTCCGCTCTCCCTTTCCTGGTGAAGGAGAGAGAGTTTGACAAGCTGATGCAGCTAAGAAAGAAAGTCTCGTTGAAAGCAGGAACGAAGATTGTGACGACTATTTGAACTAGTTTCAAAGGCTTGATTGACCCTTGGGCTTAGGATTGAATCTGGCTAGGGCGCCCTCGTAAGGCGTAGGGTAGGGATTTGAAACCTGAGGCCTCTCCTCATCTAGTTCTTTCGTTACGCCGAGAAGAAAGATTATATATATGTCCAATCTCTAGTGATGGTGGGACCAACCAAGATGTATGTCGTCCAACCCGACCTCAGACTCTTTCTTCCCGACCTATTTGACTCTCTGGCCGCAGTTATTTAGGTGGTATTCCGAGATTGAAGAGATCGAATTCCTCCCGGGAACACACGAAAGAAAGATATGAACTGGGTAAATAGAAATGGAAAAGAGATGTTTCCAATTCATCAAAATTATAATAAGCTTTTTCTACATCCATATGATCTACTAAAGTAGATCGGTATTGACCATATAATAAAAGCAGATCTTGGTCCATGGAGTCCCAAGAAGGTAAGAACTCCAACCTGTCTGATGCTTCTTCGGCCAAATACAATATACAAGTGGGACCTGCACTATGAGCAAGCTGTGCGAAAAACCGCTTCTTTTTTCCGGTTCCGAAACAACTTGGGCGAAATAGGGTTCTACCGGGAAACCATGGATTTTTTAGTTTTCGCCATTGGTTACTGGTTGAGCCACTGGAATGGAATGAGATAAGAATCTCTGTAGATCTTTCTTCTCCACTTACTCGTAACAGGCTTTTCTTCTGTAGAATACTTCTTCCGAATGGCATAATTGTCCGATTTATTCCTAGATCTTCAAAGAAAACTGACTCCTCCTACTCCTCCTTCTCCTTTAGGATAGGATCGTCGTTGGTCCTTCTTTCACTAATGATCTCACCATTTTCTAGTAGTTGTAGTTCGCGCGAACGCGCGAGGGACTATCCTTTCTATTGCTTGCCCTTGCTTTTCACTCTCAAAGGGTCTCTCTCTTCTATAAAGCGGAGCAAAGCGCATGGCGCTGAAGTGAAGAAAGCTCAATAAACACACAGGAACACGATGCAGGGCATAGCATAAATGAAAGCGCTGATCATTTCATAAAACATATATGCTTGACCTTTCTCGATGCTTTTTTTTTGGGTGACTCACCAACCGACCCAGCAGTGATCGATGACAGAATGGTACAAAGAAATCAAAGTCATTGGATTTGGTAGTTCTCCATTGACTTCTCTCTTTACCCCTTTGCATATGTTCCTAAATGGGTGTGCACCTCCAGATGGGCGGGGGCCGGCCTCCCACTCTCTTATGCAGCATTTATTAGCGGTTGGGTGGATCGTGCAATAAGCCTCTCTCGACCCTCCCTTTCTAATACATCTTTATGAAAGCCTCTCGCCTTTCGAGATCCGGTCCATCATCAACTCAGTCAGATCTTCTTGTTTGCCTGCTTTGATTAGGCTTCCTTTAACGGATTTTATCGTCATTTCGTGCCTGCAGCCCTGCTGGATTCGACCTTTTATCAGCTGGTTGAGTAGCGTAATAAGGGGCACAACTAGAAGAGTTGGCCCTATATTTTCTTTCTATTTTTTTTTCTCAATTCGATTGCAGTCTCCGAAGTCCTTCTTGATCGATGGTCCCCATTAGCATTAGTGCTATAATTAGCAGCCGCTTTTTTTGGAAGGCGAGGTACTCATGTGTGATCGCGGATTCCACGGTAGCAGTAGTTCTAGCTCTACATTAGGAGCACGGGAGCTCACTCCCTCAATGAGTCTATCCTGCTTCAGGCCATGTTGTTCAGTCTCCTGGAACTAAACTCTTAGATGCAGCCGCCTCCATCCATCGGCAATCCGCTCCCGTACGGGCGTTGACATGCTTAGCGAAGGTCTCCTTATTTACGACGAAATTTAGATCAGGTTGCGCGAAAGGAAGGGGGAAAACCTATCTAGAAGTCGTTTTTGATGAGGAGAGGGAAAACCCCTCCCTAACGCTGGGCAAGATCAATAAATAAGAAGCTTCGGCTTAGGGCGACCAAACCAAGCTCGATTCGCTCCAAATTCCCACAGTGCCTTCCTTGGGAAAGGTGACCCGTATCTTCAGGTCGCTCCAGGCTCTACCGGAACCGAGCGTACCTTGGGACACGCGCTACAAAAGGCTTAGGAAGCGGACCTGTCTGATGAGGGGACTTCGTAAACTATCTAACTTTGAAGCTATTACACCCAAAAGGGTGAAACCACAGAAGCAGGTAACCCTGACTTCAAGACATATGGTGAAGAGCACCGGTCAAGCTCACACACAAGAGGGAAGGAACGAAAGATTGATTGATCTGCTGCTCGATCGGAGATATAAGGGAAGCGCTGGTAACCGAACTCTTTCGCGAAAGGGATTCCGCCGCCGAGTCTGTGTCTGTTATGAGAGCAGTGGCTAATAGAACTGATGCGCCTCAGAAAGCAGCGTCCTTCTCAATCAATGCCCGGGCATCCCATACATAACCACCGAACAACCAATCCCCGTACTGAGTTCTCTCAGGTGCCAACTCTTTTTTTTTCCGTAATAATATTAAAAGGTTCATGACCATCGATCGGTCGGAAGGTTAAGAGTGATAGATATTATTTATGTTCAAAGTCAGGCGCTTCCTTGTATCCCGCTTGGCAGTACATAAGGGGAAAGACGAGAATAGACCTCAAGGTCGGAACCGGCTCTTTTGGTTTTCTTTCTTTGGCTATGGTTGCCTTGACCAGAGGGTTCCAAACCGTTTAGAATGAACCGTAGCCAAAGATCCATTTACCCAGACGGTGTGCGAAATGAGGAAATTTTCCGTAGTAGGCCGAGTTTGACTCTATCGCCCGACACACAGCCCTCTATGTAGCTCTACCACAAGACCTTTCGGTGCCATCACAAGAACGAAGGAGACCCGCAAAGAGCGTTTGCACAAGGAGTGGAGCGATCCCTGAAATCATAGGTTCGATGAAGAACTAAACCGAATGATCGAAAGACAATAACATAAGGGCACCTCTATAGACGCGAAAACCGAGTTACAGACCCCGATGGACGCGTGATGAATGTGAGAAGCATCTGCCCCGGTAAGCCTATATGTTGATGAATGGGAGGGTAGCGAACAGCATTCTTGAAGACAGGCTATTCGACCTCCTTACAACTCTTTTTGCTAGGTTCCGAAAGTGCTTATTCCGCCTTACCTTATTAGATTAGGGGCGATGGACTGTATTCAAGAGGATCAGACTTGAAAAGTTCAGGCTATGGAAGTTTCGATCTTCCCATAAATCTATCTTTTAATGGTGTCGATAGCCTCTCACGTCATGGTAAGCGATCATAAACTTCTTTCGATCTTGAATGCTCTGTTCCGCCCCTTGATTACTTTCTGGGATGACAGCAAGTCTTCTCCCCATTGGTGAGATTGGTCCCGTTCCTTTGTTCTTTGTCCAGCTACTCGGTCAATGAAGATGGAATCAGGGCTAGCTCTCTCAGTCCCATTCCTGATCAAATAAGATCCCAAAAGAACGAACAAAGAATGGAAGGCAGCATCGTGTATCGAAAGGGATCCATGTTCCAGTAATTGGTGTCAAAAGATATGCTTTATGGTCTATGAAGATAGGTTTGTTTCTGTCTTTCTTTCCTAACTAACAGGAAAAGAGAGAGATAGGAGTTCAACTCTCGTTCTATCCATGTTCAGCAGTCCTTGTCCATGTTGGAACTGTTGATGGCAGTACCGCTCAACTACGAGATGCTTGAAAGTCGATGTATCAATGTTCCCAAGAGTAGCATCGAGCCCCAAAACGGCAAGCCATGCTTCAAGCTAAGTCAGTCGGGATCTAATTGATTGCTAAACTGAAGGAACGATCTCTGTCGAAGATTCTCATTCTAAAGCTGGCCTATAACCTGCCTAGCTCTCTTCTTTTGGAAGGATGGGATCATACCTATTGAAGAAGGCCCTGGGAACGCGACATTCGAGCGAAGCCCTTACTTACGCGAGAAGTTGCGCGAAGGGGGTGGGGAAGGAAGCTTACGATTTTTTTAGTGTGTGAGGTGGCCCCGAGAGCTGAACCAAAGCCGGCCGTTTCGAGACCAGGAGCTTTAACAGTTGCCCAGAAGAGGTTCACACGGCAGCTAGCGAGCTTCAAAACCGGGGAACAGCTGAACAGCAATCTCCAGCCCAAAGATGCTCGGTTGAATAAGTGAGAAGCTCTGCTCTAGCCCTAAAAAAAATCTCCGTGACAAGGGGACAATAGCAGTCCGTAGCGCGCGTTGAACAGGTCGTTTAAGGAAGGGGGGGTATGAGACAAAAAACATTAGATTTTTTTTATGCCTGCCGGTATTTGGTTTATAAATGGAAGGCAGGGGATAAAGATAGGATGGAGTCTAGCCCTGGAGTGGATTTTAGGACTAAATCCCCCTTTTCTTTTAGGTTGTGTATTACCAGTCAAGGGGTTGACGATAGACAGCCCAAAGGACGGCAGATGAGAAAAGACATAGTTAGTATCTGAAAAATTGATCCACTTATTCTTTTTCGCCGACCCCGGCTTTCATTCCTTTATTCTACTTATACTATATGCTATTCTACTTCGCTAGTCACTCCTGAACTCGGATACTCCTCAATTCAGGAGCCAGAGAGCTAACCAACCACTGAACCGATAGACAGATAAAAGGACGTTAGCCCCCTGCCCTCTCTAGGGTTATCTTGCAACAAAAACCAAAAAAAAGGCCATGGGGACACCAGAATCTGCACTGATGTTAGGGGTGAAGAAAGCCAAACATTAGAAGAACTCAATCGTTCTAGCAGCGGCAAGAAGTCAATAAAAACCACTGACAGGAATGACCCAGATCAAGATACTGCAGTCCAGTCTTCGTTGGAAACTATAGGCTGTCCTTCAGCTTCTAATCGATTTGCTTCTCTGCAGACAGAGGAAGACACTCATGAAGTGGACGAATTCGGTGAAGAATTACTGCAAGGAGCTGAGGGAACCTAGCCCATGAACCAGATTGGAAAGGAAAAACCTTATGGTACATTGACTAAGGATTCTTCCAGGGTAGTTTAGTTGATGCATAGGCAAATTTTCATAAAGAGATATTTCATAGAAAAAGTTCATTCAATAAGTGTGAGGAGGGCAGTTTTGGTGAAAGAAAATGAGGAGTGGAAAGAGAAAAGCTCTATCTATGAATCAAGGGGGAGGACAGAAGGGCAAAAGAAAAGGCAAATCAAAACCTGCTGAAGGTGGTCCGACCAAAGCTACTAGGGTGAATGCCCAAAGGGCGAGTAAAGATTCAATCACTAAGACTGTCTCATGAATAATGTAGTCTTTAATGTCATGGGATTAAAGATGAAAGAGAAAAATACAGAGTTGAGGGATCCCAATATCCTCCTAACAGTCAAAGTTTTCAAAAAGACTGACCAGATGTGAACTCTTTGCTGCTATAGATAGTCAAAACTAATACTTGCTTGGGATTCGCCTGCGCTAAGCCTCGGGGAGTAAAGTAAATAGGAGCCTCGCGCTGGAGAATTTCTTGAAAATGATAAATAGCGCTCATCCGTAGTTTGGTTCCTGACTTGAGGAGTGAAAGGCTGGCAGTAGTATACATATATAGGGCTATGCCCTTCGGTAAACATTCCTTTAGCAAGTAAGCTCTTGCTTGTTCCGTTAAATATCTCCCCTGTCCATTCGCATTAACATTTCCCATTACTTTGTCTTGTAGGGCATTTCTATGTAGCAAAAAGTTCTGTTCAATCAATCTCATAGGGAACTGAAGCAAGAAGAACTATCGATTAGGTATAGAAGTCAAACTGGAATGATACCTTCCGGGTTAAGCGATTGAAGTAATAAAGTCAAGCTTTTGCCAGAGGATGAGTCTTTCAAGTATCGGCAGCATTCCCTTTAGAAAAGTATAGTAGACTAAGGACTTTGACTTTGAGAAAAGAGAGGATTTCTTTGATTGGCGATTTCCTCCATTGCTTTATATTAATTAATAAATAAAGAAATATAAGAAACGCGCGATACGCAGCATCAATCAACGGAAAAACGTAGTCACGGCCTGTGCTATAATGCATCCCCAAAGGCCCTCCACCCCTCAACACCTCGTGGGAGTAATGCAAAAAAAAAAGGAAGGCGAAACTCAAACTAAAGCAGACCAGCAGCCGGAAAATTAAAGCATATACGAAATTTTATAAGACACGATCCTTTTGTCCACCGGCAGATTCATTACACAATATTCTATTTTGACTCACCAGATCATTTGCATCGCTGACTACCACAGACCGTCAATAGGACACGCCCGCACAGAAGACGCGTTAGGTAAGTTGATATAATATAAATCAACTCAGGTAGGTCGAAAAGACGCCCTCACTTCGAGGAAGGAATAAAACAAAAAGAAACTTGAATTCGAGACAGCTATTCGAAAATAGTTCTTTTTCGAAGTCTCGGTCTGATAGATAGTGAGTGTGGGGACGAAGGACTGCAACTTCATATCATCAAAATAATAAAATAATAGACGCCTGCTGCCTAGTGCTTCCCTACGTTGGTTAGATCACCCGTCTTTTTCCAGCCTCTCTTGGCTAATCTGTATGATGCATCACATTTCACTTTCCTGAGTCGCATTCCCCTATGACTACTCTGGAAAAGGAAGTTTCACTACTCAACTTCGATCTTCTTTCCCCCATATAGATATTGAATAGAACGAGCTCGCTTCATGATTTCGTGACATATCAAATAAGGGATTGTTAGAAGAAAGCTCCTATAGTGGACAGCTATAGCCCCTTTAGGGTGCTTGTTTAATTTAAGGCCATAAAGTGCTCGCTTGAGGCGGCAAAGAGAGATAGAATGCTTTTGGAACATGAATTATCGGCACCTTGAACTGTACTATCGGAACTGTGCTCTGAAGATTGATTTAAAGTAAACCAGTCAGATGTATCAGAAAAGGTAGTGATCTCCCCCTGAAAAGTCTCACGACCATAAAGAGAAGAAAAGGGAGATTTCATGTTGATAACAAAAAATGGAAATCTGTTGATTAAATACACTGCAGTAGTGAATGCTTCAACCCATAGATGCTTTGGTACTCCACTATTTATCATCAAAGTCAAACCCATTTCAACTATATGTCGGTGTTTTCTTTCGAACACCCTATTTATTTAGTTCAGGCTCCCCAGGCGGGGCTCTTGTCCTGGGGCCACATCTATCTAATTGATTGAGAAAATCATATTTTCGCCGAAACGGATAAATACAGGTAAAACGAGTACAGTCATCAAATAAAATAAATAGAATAATCTATATCTAAACCTTTGATTAGAAGAAACCGGGGCAGGCCCCCAAAGAAAGATAAGAATGCATTTTATTTAAACAACGGTATATCAGATTTCTTATCATTAAAAGAAAAAGGTAAACGACAACTACGGCCCATCTGACAACTAGTACAAACAGAGAGGGCTTTTTATTCCTACTATCTATGTCAATAACATCCTTAGATTTAAATTGCAAGTCTTTGGCGCCAAACTCCTTCTGATGCCTTTCCGAACTTCAACGCAACTAGCGCTTATTCACCTTTGTCTAGGGCATACAAACCGCCCATCCTACTCCCGATTGCCAGAATCCATCCTGTCCTCCGGATCCTTGATCCAGAATTTATCCAATGAGAACTCAAAGATGCAAGAATTTTTCTCAATAAGTTTACTAAAAGATATTAGGTTTATATCAGGAACAAACAAAACATCCTTTAATTCATAATTTCCTGAACTTGGAGTCAAAGAAGCATCACCAACATATATCTTATTGAATCCAAAGTAAGGAGTAAGACTTTTGAGATTACCTGCGTCAGCGGTCATATGAGCAGACGCACCAGTATCGGTATACCAGTTGGGATCCTGCGAATCAGAGAGAGAGATAGCCGCCAATGCTTGAGGGATATCTTGGGACTGATAAGAGTAATCAAACCGGTTCCAATAATACAGGGCAGTATGCCCAAAAGGACCACAGATCTGACACACAGTGTCAGCAAATCGGTTACCAGAACCTTAGTCCCGAGACGTATTACGTAACACTTGCTGTGGTTCAGGCTGTGGAGGACGATGCTGAGGTTGTTGATGTGGAACTTGATAGTTCTGTTGACTTTGCAGATTTTGCTGAGAATTCGAATTGACACCGGTCTGGCCCGAGGGAGTAAATCCCCGACTTGTTGATTCCGGTTGAAATTTATTCCATTATTCTTATTTGAACGTTGACCGACAAAAAAAACATTCGAATCCATTGGGCAATCATAAGAGTTTTAACTCTTTAATCGCAACTCAAAACTCAAAAATGCAAAAACAAACTGAGCGTAAGTTAGGTTTGGGGGTTTTGAGAGCATAGAAGTCACGAATCCCCTCTTTCGGAATATTTTGGAGCGGGCCCACGGAACGGACGGAGTTTACTGCTCGTTTTTGGGCATTTCTTGGGCCGAGTTAAGTAAAGACTGGCTACCTAGAAACTAAACAATAAACATGAAAACTTCCCTCTTAACATCACAAATAAATCGTTTTTCTACTTTTTATTTCATTCTCAATTTGAGACTCTAGTTCTCAAGAACATATTAAAGCACTCCTTGGAGTCCATGTAAAATAGACTATTTCTGCCATATCGTTGGTTGTGCTTTTTGATCGTGCCCAGCTTTTCCAGACCATACTCTTCTTCGAGCATTTCGACGATTCGTTGAATCTTATTAGGTGAGGGTACCCTCATATGTTCGGATTTTCGTAAGTCGATAATAAGGTCAGCTACCTGATTTTCCAATGAGGTGAGCCTTCGCATATGTGAGGCCTTGTTAGCTTAGCCCCCCGTTGGCGCCGGTTGCTCCTGCTGCTCCCTCCAGATGTCTTCTTGGTTGACCTCAGCAGCTTGGATTTCAAAGAAAGGAATAAAAACCTGAGCTAGTGGTAGTGGCTCAGAAACTTCCGGCACCGGGGGGAGGGTGTACGTATCCCAGGTGAGCCAAGAGGTTCAGAGTGGGAGTAGATCAGCTCCATCGAATCGACCTTATCCTCCTCAAACTCGCAAGTTGCGACGATGATGATAGGAATTGGAATGGGAATACCCAGAAATGTTAGTATGTAGTTGAAGAGTAGCAGCACCAGGAGTTGAGAAAGGAAAGAAAGAAAAAGATCTTAAAAAATGGGAGGGTCCGTGATGATAGATCTGGACCAATTGAAAAGGCTCTCTCTTTTCTTCTTCATTCTCACTCAAGAGGAATGCATCAACAAAACAGCCCTTCCATATAGATCGTCGTGGCATGAACTTTGTCAATAGATTCCTAGCTTCCTATTGATATTGATCCAAAATCTTTTTCAAGTTTAGTTCTTTTGACGGCGAACCAACAGGTAGCGCACTTGACACTTGACTGTATCCCAAATATGTTTTTGAAGTTCTTTTTTGAACAGTTCGGTAAGCGTACTTAAAGTCCTAGCTTTTGCATGTGTGAACTCTTCTCCTGCCTTGCTTTTTCATACGCTTCTTGCTGGAGAAGTCCCTATGGAGTAAAGGGAAGTGCATGAATGCTGTATGACCGAACTCGAACTCGCGGAAGTCGATCATATAGAATACGAAAATTTGCTTTTGACTCATTATGTAAGACTTTTTCGAATTGAATAAAAAAACGAAAGAAAGCATACGCCTGTTCAATAGCTCTTTCCAATATCAAGCTGAACTCCTTCCGTATAGTAAAGTAAACTTTACACCCACCCAAACGGTCTTCTTTTTTATATATGAGGAAAGCGCCTTTTTTTGAGTAGAAATGGAGGAGAGCAGGAAAGAGAAAAGGGTAAGTCAAAGAGAGCCAACCTACCCAAGACCTACTGCTGGCCCTTCATTTCTTCTTAAGTGCGAGCCGCAGATCGGGAAAGGAAGCATTCAATGATGCCGGAGACTTTGGGCTTGGCTTGGAATGCGGAATGAATGGTTGGTTTGTTTGATTGAATGTGGAATTTCATTTATGTGGTGTGAATGCAGGGAAGACTGAAGGCAGGGGAACGGTGTAGAGAAAGGCATTTTTTACGTCCATCTGCCATAGACGCCAGGACTTACTTGTTGCTAGAGAGATGAGCACTCGCACAATAGTCATCTTTGCCACGGGACTAAACGTCTTGTCGTAGTCAATCCCGTACTGCTGTGAGAAAGCACGAGCAACCGCACCCAAATAAAGACTCTGAAATGTGAAAGAGTCGGCTCTCTCTTGTACAATACCTGGTATGGCAAGAGAAAACCAAGCTTCGCTTGAGGCAATCTGTTGATGACACGGGCTTCAGTCATCATCCATTCGGCCCGGCTGCACATTCTTCGCATTCATCATGCGAGATGTCGATTCTTCCTCTCCGCGACTCCGTTCTGCTGTGTAGTATAAGAGCAGGCAAACTGTCTGCGAATCCCGTGCTTTTCAAGTAAGCACCAACTTCTGGGATGTGTATTCCCCTCCAGAGTCTGTCCTCAAACATAGTTTTCTTTGCCTTTACTTTCTAAATAAAATTCTCCACTAAGCTTCTGAACTCCATGAACTTTTGAAAGACTTCGGACTTCTCTTCTAAGAAATATACCCCGCGAGTAATCATCAATAAATGATTGCATATGCATATAAGGCTTACCTAAGCATGATGGAGTGGAGACTCTGCCAAAGACGTCTGCTTGAATGAGCTGGTCAACTTCTCCCCAGTTCTGTACATGCGCAAAGAATGTCTGAGTCCCTCTTCCTTTCCTGAACCTGTGAGAACACTCTAAGAATATGCCAGGAAAGATCTCATTCAATACTTGAGAAACTGCATCCATGACAATAATTTTTATGTGGTTGAGTAATAAATAGGGCCTAGCTTCCCAGGTTTTTTGGGTTTTGGAATAAACGATCTATCTATACATGAAAAGGATAAAACCTAAAGAAAGAATCCCTTAATGCCTTATCAATGGAAAGGTCTTCGAAACTATGAATCTTTCATCTCTTCCCCTCCCGCGATAAGGACGTGTCTAAGGATGCTACTTCGGGCGGGCGTGCTTCTTTCTATGGGGGCGCGCATCACTTTGGACGTGCTTTACCGGCAGATGCATGAGTCGGAACATAATAGCTAGGCACGTCGTGGGAGGAGAATAAGCAAAATCTTTTGCATAATCCAAATAAAAGTCAACATCTCGCTGATCAAAATCATCATCACGAGCAAACTTCTAGTCGATCTACCGGATCAACTTCTGCCTACCCCGCCCGGTCAAAGATCGTCGGGAGTGTTTTTTCTTCAACGGGAGGCCAGCCTATTATTCCACCCACCTCTATCCATAAGTAGTGAGAGCGAACTTGGTTCTCCGGCGCCTGGCTATTTCCCCCGTCCAGTCCCCCCGGTTGGGCCAAGCTAATGAGATCCGGGCTCAGCCCATTTGTAGTAAACGCAGCTTAAACACTATCACTATTCCAAAACATTGATGAAAGAAAACCCATAATAGTTATTCCCACCCTCCCAGGGGGGTACTTGATTGATCAGGAGAAAGGTCTACTTTTTCCCCCTTATAATATGGGGGTCGTTAGCGCTGCCAGTGCATTTGTTCCTCTGCTTGTCCGCTACCCTTAATTTAATAATGCCTTCCGTCAGTATGAGTGAACGTGTTTCCCAGCTCCCGGTCTTTCTAAACAACAACGGTTCTAATAAATTCAGCCTTGTCATGGCTGGTTTGGGTTAGAATTCATAAAGGTGGGTAGAGATGGCCGCAGTAGATTCTTCCGACCGAGTCCCAGTGGCAGAGTCTTGAGGCACGAATCCAACGGCAAGGGAATCAGCGGCTGATCGCGATTCATCAGTCGCAATTCTCCCAGCCCAGCAGCTATCCATTTGAATTCGCCAGTCAATGACTGAGCTGTGATTGCATAGGTAATATTTCAAGCTGGAGCGGAGGCAGCAGAGACGAAGGTGAGAGCAGGGGGGTAGGAGTAGGGCACCCTAGTTACAGTTCGCCCGAAGCATCGCTAGAGGCATAGGCAGTCAGAAATCAAAATCGTGGTCGATCTTTCTCAAGCTATCAAATCAGCAAGGGTTCTAGAATAGTCAAGGCTACTCGATAAAGGATGGCTGGCATTCATCAGTACGTGGATCCGCCGTAGGGGTTGGTTCAGCCACTCGACGACCGGCACTTGCCATTGAAAAACCAATTGTAGTGCTTTATGCAGCGGGGTACCGCGATCGAACGTCACCGGAACGCCCCAATATGAGAAAGCCATTTCGGGTGCGGTAGATCAACAACCCGAATTACTACACGAAATTTGTGGAATTGCAAAAGACAAGTGAACTCGGCAAAACGGAATGCTTTGTGAAAGGTTCTTGATCCATTTGCTGTTCACCGCTCAGCCCATAGCAATAGGGGGGACTAATAAAACCACATAACTGATACATCGGAATAGCATCTCCTTTATATGCTTTTGCGTATAAACTAAAAAAGTAGCGCACTCAATCCAGTCTTCGCACGAAAAATGGGCTCTTCAAGAGCCTCAAATCTCGCTCGTTAAAGCGCTTTCACACTTACGTCAACCGTTGAGACCCGCATGCGCGTCTCACACCTGCGCATCGACGCCTCGGATAGTTCGTTCAGTCCCAGCAAGTGGAGGGTTCGAAGAAGAGGAACAAGGATTTTTCTGCGCACGGATACGACTCAAACAAAACAGCCCTTCGGGGTCGAGCGACGATAGGAGGTCGGGGGGTCACATCCATTTGAAAAGCCAAGGTGGTATCAGTGCAAGGGCAATTAGTACGGGTTGCCATATATGTCTGGATGGATTGGAACGAAGGGATGAAGGAGGGAAAGCACCAATTGAGGCAAGTTTCCTATCCCATGGGGCTGGCCTCCGACCATAAAAGAAGGGATTGGACTCAGGTGGGCAAGGCAGGATCCCAACCCATTTCTCCCATCAAGCAAGCATCAGAGTCAACAGGCTTTGTATCTTTCTCATCCGGGATAGGGCCCGAAAAAGAAAGAGCTGCGAAATTGGAAAGACTAGCACAAAGAAGCGATGACTTTCTCTTCTCGG